ATAACAAAAATAGAAAAATGATTATTTTCTACAAATCATAAAGACATCGGAATTTTATACTTCATTTTTGGATTTTGATCGGGAATAGTAGGATTATCTCTTAGGATAATTATTCGATTAAATTTACGAACATCAATAAAACTATACGTAAACAACGATCAATTTTATAATTCAATCGTTACAGCACACGCATTTATCATAATTTTTTTTACAGTTATACCAATTATAATTGGAGGATTTGGTAACTGACTAGTTCCACTTATATTAGGAGCACCTGATATAGCCTTCCCACGATTAAACAACATAAGATTTTGGCTTCTTCCACCGTCCTTAACTCTTTTAATCATAGGCCTTTACAAAGAAGGTGCGGGAACGGGATGAACCGTATACCCACCTTTATCAACCTTTTATCATTCAGGAATTTCAGTTGATTTAACCATTTTTTCGTTACATTTAGCTGGAATCTCCTCAATTTTAGGAGCATTAAATTTTATCACAACAATCATCAATTTAAAGAATAAAAGATTATCAGCAGAAAAGATAAGTTTATTTGTTTGATCTGTTATATTAACCGCAATTTTACTACTTTTATCTTTACCCGTTCTAGCAGGTGCTATTACTATATTATTAACAGACCGAAACCTAAATACATCTTTTTTTGATCCTAGAGGAGGAGGAGATCCAGTTCTTTACCAACATTTATTTTGATTTTTTGGGCACCCAGAAGTTTATATTTTAATTTTACCAGGTTTCGGGTTAATTTCTCATATTATTACACAAGAAAGGAATAAAGAAAGAACTTTTGGTTTATTAGGAATAATTTACGCAATAATAGCAATTGGATTTTTAGGATTTATTGTATGAGCACACCATATATTTACTATTGGAATAGATGTAGATACACGAGCTTACTTTACTTCAGCAACCATAATTATTGCTGTACCAACAGGTATTAAAATTTTTAGATGATTAGCTACATTCTGTGGAGCTAAAACAGAAATCAAAATTTCGACTCTATGAAGAATTGGATTTGTATTTTTATTTACTTTAGGTGGATTAACAGGAGTTATATTATCTAATTCCTCTATTGATATCGTTCTTCATGACACTTATTACGTTGTAGCTCATTTCCATTATGTTCTTTCTATAGGAGCCATTTTTGCTATTTTTGCAGGATTTATTCATTGATACCCACTCTTTACAGGACTCATACTAAACAAAAAATGACTAAAAATTCATTTTTATATTATATTCTTCGGAGTAAACTTAACTTTTTTTCCCCAACATTTTATAGGGCTCATAGGAATACCTCGACGATACTCAGACTATCCATTTCTTTTTGAGATCTGAAACAAAATATCAAGATTTGGTTCTGTAGTAAGAATAATAGCAACTATTTACTTTATTTTTATTTTATGAGAAAGAATAACTAGAAAACGTATTCCAATTATAATTAATAAAAATAGATGATCAATTGAATGAAATAAATCAACTCCTACTAAAGAACATTGTTTTTCAGAAAATCCAAAGTTATTTTTTTAAATAATAATCTTTTTATTCACAATTTTAACCAGATTTATTGTCACATTTGTTCTTATAATAATTTCATTAACAGTATCTAAAAAAAGAAACAAAATGCGTGAAAAAATGATTCCATTTGAATGTGGTTTCAATTTTTTTAACTTTGCGCGAATACCATTTTCAATACAATTCTTTTTAATTGCAATTATTTTTATTATCTTTGATGTAGAAATTATTTTAATTGTACCATTGATTCCAAGCTTATTTAAAGCCAACTTATTTAAATGAACAAACACAAGATTATCATTCTTAACCATTTTAATTTTAGGAATCTTAATTGAATGAAAAGAAAAAACATTTGAGTGAAAAAAATACTTTTGTAGTATAACTTAATACATTGATATTAAAAATCATTAAAGAGATTAATTCTCCTAAAGTAATTTATTATAATATTTTTTTAAATTCAAGAAGAATTACAATTTCAGTTATAGAAGAATTTCATGATTATACAAACCTTTTTTTATCAATAATTATTACATTTATCCTAGTAGTAATTATTAAACTTCTAACTACTAAGTTTACAAATTACAATTTTAAAGAAAATACAAACTTAGAAATCATTTGGACAATTCTACCAATATTAATTCTTTGTATAATTGCATACCCATCATTATACTATTTATATCTATTTGACTTAAGTATAAACCCAACTATTTCAATTAAAGTATTTGGAGCACAATGATACTGAATTTACGAAAATTTCGACTTAGAAAAAGGAAACTCTTATAGATCCTATATAATTCCAGACAACGAACTTTTAAAAAGGAATATATGTAACCTAGGTTGACGATTGCTTATAACTGATACCCGACTCTTAGTACCCTTTGGTACAGAAGTTCAATGTTTAACTACTTCCCTAGACGTAATTCATTCTTTTTCAATTCCAGAAATAGGAATTAAAGTAGACGCAATTCCAGGACGATTAAATTCTGTAAATTTTAAAGTAACAAAGCCTGGACTTTACTATGGTCAATGCGCAGAAATTTGTGGAACAGGACATTCTTTCATGCCTATCTGTATAGAAGCTATTTAAATAACAACTAATGTTTCTATTGTAAAAAGCAAAACTATTTTCCAAATAGTAAGTCGGTAACCCGGTAACATCCTAAAATAAGTTAAAAAAACTATTGAACTTTTAATTCAATTTTACTTAAAGGTTTTTAGGTTTCTTTAAGAAAATACCAAAAATTCCCTTTCATTTAGTTACACGAAGACCATGACCCATTTTAGCATCATTCCAGCTATTTAATTTAGTTTTTACAACAGCCAAGATTTTTAATAGGCAAAACTCTAATTATATAAGATTAATTAACTTTTCATTAATGATCTTTATTTCTTGAAACTGATGACGAGATATCGTACGTGAATCAACTTTCGAAGGAACACACACAAAAGAAGTAATTACAGGACTTAAATTAGGTATAATACTATTTATTACCTCAGAGGTATTTTTCTTTCTATCATTTTTTTGAGCATTTTTTCACTGTTCACTATCTCCCGATATTTTTATTGGGCAAATATGACCTTGTAAAGGAATTAAATCATTCAACCCTATAGGAATTCCATTAATAAACACTCTTATCCTTTTAAGATCAGGAGTTACATTAACAGCAGCCCACCATTTTCTAATAATTGGAAAAAAAAATAAATGTGATAATTTATTAATTACTACAGTTCTAATAGGAATTTATTTTACGTTTCTTCAATTTATCGAGTATAAGGAAGCCTCTTTCACCATTGCAGATTCAATTTACGGATCAACATTTTTTATAGCAACAGGTTTTCACGGAATTCATGTTCTTATTGGAACAATCTTTCTATTCATTTGTCTAATACGTAGAAAAAAAAATCATTTTTCTTCATATCATCATTTTGGATTTGAAGCAGCAGCCTGATATTGACACTTTGTTGACGTTGTTTGATTATTTTTATATATTTTTATCTATTGACTAGGAAAATAATTTCAATTAGTTAAAACCAAAATAGAGGTACACTACTGTTAATAGTGAAAGTGAAGTTATTCTAACTATCAATATAGTTTAAAAAAAACAGTAATTTTGTAAATTAAAATTGTAAATTCTTATTATTGATAAGATAAAAAATTTTAAGCTTCTAACTTACAAAAAGTCTTAAACAAGACTATTATCTTGTAATGAATCTCATACTTTGCCGAAAATGGCCGAAAATGGGTCAAAAATGGCCAAAAATGGGCCAAAAATGGCCAAAAATGGGCCAAAAATGGCCAAAAATGGGCCAAAAATGGCCAAAAATGGGCCAAAAATGGCCAAAATGGCCAAAATGGCCAAAAATGGAAAAAAATCGAGAGAAAAAAAAAAGCCCGCATAAACGTGTTTTAGGTTTTTTTTTTTTTTTTTTTTTAATTTAGAGGATATATATTCCCCGTCTTGTTTTATATATATATTATATTTTTTTTTTTTTCGGGATTTGAAGTACCCTCTTTTAAAAAAAAATAGAAATGAAATTTAAAGATTTAATAAAATATCCTATATAAATTTAAGTTATTCCAAATTCAGAAAAGAAATTGTATCTCATTTGTAATATCCAAAATTACTATTTTTATTAAATTATTTTCTGTTACAAAGGATGCCTGATTAAAAGGAATATTTTGATAGAATATAAATGAAAAGAAATTTTCTCCTTTAAAATAATTAAATTTAAAAATATTTATAAACATCCTATCTTTGAAATTATTAATAATTCTTTAATTAAACTTCCTTCACCAAAGAATATTTCTTTAATATGAAATTTTGGTTCTATTCTAGGGTTATGTTTAATAATTCAAATTCTAAGAGGATTATTTTTAGCTATACATTATGTTCCTAACACACATATAGCTTTTCAAAGAGTAATTCATATTTGTCGAGACGTCAATATAGGCTGATTTATTCGTATTCTTCACGCCAACGGAGCATCAATATTTTTTGTTTGTATATTTTTACATATTGGACGAGGACTTTACTATGAATCTTTCTTCCTGACTGAAACATGAAATATAGGAGTTCTAATTTTTTTATTAACTATAGCATCAGCTTTTTTAGGGTATGTTCTTCCATGAGGACAAATATCATTTTGAGGGGCGACAGTTATTACAAACCTTCTATCAGCTATTCCTTACTTAGGACAAATACTAGTTTATTGAATTTGGGGAGGGTTTTCAGTAGATAACGCCACACTTAACCGATTTTTTGTATTTCACTTTATTCTTCCTTTTGTTGTTTTAGTAATAGTAATCATACATTTATTTTTTCTTCATATAAAAGGATCTAATAATCCTTTAGGAATTTCGAGAAAATCATATAAAATCCCCTTTAGACCTTATTTTTCATTAAAAGACCTTATAGGATTTATAATTTTTTTCTTTATTATTATCTCCATTATCTCCTTTTTTCCCTATTATTTAGGAGACCCAGACAACTTCACAATCGCCAATTCAATAGTTACGCCTATTCACATTAAACCAGAATGGTACTTTTTATTTGCATACGCAATTTTACGTTCTATCCCTAATAAATTAGGAGGTGTAATTGCTTTACTAATATCTATCATAATTTTAATATTTTTACCAATGATAAAACAAAGAAAAAAAGTTCAGGGAAATCAATTTTCCTTAAAGAAACAGACAGCATTTTGACTATTAGTAATAACTTTCTTTTTACTTACATGAATTGGAGCTCGACCTGTTGAAGAGCCATTTGTTTTTATTGGCCAAGTTCTAACAATTGTTTACTTTAGCCTTTTTTTTATCCTAACCTCAATCTAATAGTAAAAGAACAAAGTTCATAAATAAATTTACAGTTTATCATCTTTTTTAGATTATTTTACTATCATGAGATGTTACCAATCATGAAATAAAGAATTCTTTTTTTATTCAAAAAAACCTTTTTTTGATGTCTTTAATTAGAAGAATTTTTATTTGTTTATCTTCCAGATCATTTTTAAGTATATGAATAAGTATAGAAATTAACCTTTTTTCTATAATTCCTTTAATTTCTATAAACCAAAAAATTTTTAGAGAAAAATCAACTATAATATACTTTTTAATTCAAAGAATTTCATCAAGAATTATTATTATTTCTATTTCGTTAAATTCAGAAACATTAAAAAGATTTTCAATTTCTCTAATTTTTATAGCAATTTTTATAAAGCTTGGTATATTTCCTTTCCACTTTTGAATAATCTCCACAATTGAAGGAATAGAATGAAATTTAGCATTTTTAATAATAACATTGCAAAAAATAATCCCGATTTCTGTTTTAATAATATTTATTCATCAGAAAATAATTATTTTATTTTGTCTTATAAATTCATTTATTGTAGCAATTAGGGGAATTACTATATTTTCAATACGAAAAATTTTAGGTTTTTCATCAGTTAACCACCTAAGAATTATATTAATCACAATAATTCTTTCAAAAAAAGCATTCAAAATATATTTTTTAATTTATTCATTTATAACTTTTTCAGCAACAAAATCTTTAAAAACAACAAACACAAACTTCATTTTTCAAACTATAACAGTATTTAAACATAATAAAATGAATAATTTAATTAACTTAATCTTATTTCTCAGTATAGCAGGAATTCCCCCTTTATTAGGATTTATACCAAAAATAATCACAATCTTACTAATACTTAAAAGAACTATAATAATATCAGTATTAATTATTTTAATTTTAAATACTCTGTCTACCTTCTTTTACCTACGAATCTCATTAAATAATATTATCATAAATATAAATATAAAAAAAAATATCAAGAAATCATTAAAAATGAGTTTACCATACTATTTGATTTTTAGTCCATTGTATTTACTACTTATATGAAATTTTAAGTTAAATAAAACTATTAATTTTCAAAATTAAAATTAAAAAAAATTAAATTTCAATAAAACTTATACAAATTTTAAGACTCCTATCTATTTTAATTTTTTCACTTGTAAGAGTAGCATTTATTACTTTATTAGAACGTAAAATTTTGGGGTATATGCAAATCCGAATAGGACCAAATAAAGTTGGTCCAACAGGTATTATACAACCATTTTCAGATGCCATTAAATTGTACTCAAAAGAAATAAACTGACCAATTCAATCTAATTCAATCCCCTTTTTTATTTCTCCTTGCTTAAGGCTTTCCATAGCATTAATAATAACCTTAATTATACCTTATTTGAAACCTTTAATCAATCTAAAACTTGCTCTACTTATATTTTTATCCATTTTAGGACTAGGAGTTTACCCAATTTTAATTAGAGGGTGATCCTCAAATTCTAACTATTCTTTAATTGGTAGTATCCGAGCATTAGCTCAAACTATTTCTTATGAAGTTTCCTTAGTATTTATTCTTCTTAGAATAATATTTTTAACATCATCTCTTTCTTTTTATTCAATTTTTTTTACACAAAAATTATTTATATTTTTTATATTTTTTATCCCTTTTATATTGTGGATATTTTCTTCAGTTGCTGAACTTAATCGAACCCCCTTCGATTTTGCAGAAGGTGAAAGAGAGTTAGTTTCAGGATTTAACACAGAGTATAGAAGAAGAAGATTCGCAATTATTTTTATAGCAGAATACTTAATAATTCTTCTATTCAGAATACTTACAAGAATTTTCTTTTTTAACAGAAACACAAATATTTTTAGATTACTAAAATTAATAACTTTAATATACTTCTATATTTGAATCCGAGCAACTCTTCCACGATATCGATATGACAAACTAATAAATCTCTCATGAAAATTTATTCTTCCAACTGCTACATTCAACCTTTTTATTTCTATTTTTTTAACGATTTATTCTAAATACTAAAAATAAGTTAAAAAAACTATTGGATTCATAATCCAACCTTGACTAAAGTCTTTTTAGAAAGAGTAGTAATTTAAAAAAAAATAATTATTTTGCATATAAGAATTACATAATTTGTCTACTTTGCTCTTTTAGCTTAAAATAAAGCATAATATTGAAAATATTTAGATATCTAATTGATTCAGAGCAAAATTTTTATTCTAGATAAAATTAAACTTTTTTTTATATACATGAAAAAAGATAAAATTTTCATATATTTCAGTATAAAAAATTTTTAATATATAATATATATAAAAAGAAAAAAAGTTAACTGATTAATTAAGTGCCAGCAATCGCGGTCAAACTTAAAGTTAAATTAATTAAACGGAAAATGTAGTTAAATAAAAGAAAAGAATACCAATAAAATAATGAGAAGTCAAATTTTAATTATTTCAAAAATTCAAAAAATTTTTGAAGCTACAAAATTTTTTAAAAAAAAAGGATTCGATACCCTTCTATAAAAAAATAAAATTTATCCGGGGTAATAATAAAATTTTATAAACTCAAAGAATATGGCAGCATAGTCAAAATTTAGGGATACTTGATTATTTAAATTTTGATAATCCACAAATACCTTACTTAAAGCTTAATTAATTTCTATATCTCCGTTTTAAGAAATTAATAAAAATTAATATTGTAGACTAAATATATTTTATTTATAAAAATTCAGGTCAAGACAGAATATTTTAAGAACAATTGAGTATCATTGTAAATAAAGGAATAGACCATTTTCCAAAAAAAAATGATTTAGAGAACTTAAAAGTAACATTATTTCAAAAAAATAAAGTGAATAAAAATGATTATGTGTACAAATCGCCCGTCACTCTCAATCAAAATTGAGATAAGTCGAAACATAGTAAGTGTATCGGAAGATGTACTTAGAATTTATACCTCAAATTTTACCTATATATATCCCAATAATTTTAAGTGTTTTAATTTTTAGAATTATAATTTTCATTTTACTAAATGAAACAAAATGAAGAAATAAAACTAAAATTAGCCAAAATTTAAGAGATAAAAAAGTTAACAAGTTTTTTTTAAGACTATTTATTTCATTTGATCCAAAAACATCAATTTTAGGAGAAATAAACTGAAGAATTTTAATCTTAACAAGATTTATTATATTATTAAGATTTTGAAAAAAACCTACACGATTAAATATCTCACTAGCAGAATTAACAAATCAAATTAGAGAACAATTTAAAATTGCTTTAAAAACTAGAAAAGATAGAAGAAGAAGTTTATTTATTTCTCTTTTTTTACTTATTTTATCATTAAATTTAATAGGGTTATTTCCAAATATTTTTACACCGACAAGTCACATTAGTATAAATATACTTATTTCTTTACCTTTATGGATAGGATTTATAGCATTTGGGTGAAGAAAATTTACAAATAAAATACTTAGACATCTTGTACCCAATGGAACACCAACCGCCTTAATTAGATTTATAGTTTTAATTGAAATAATCAGAAATTTTATCCGATCATTGACTTTGAGAATTCGACTAATAGCAAATATAGTTTCAGGTCACCTACTTTTAACCTTAATAGGAAACTTAATAGAAAATAGATCAATTATTTTAGTTTCTTTTCTTACATTAATTCAAGGAGTATTAACTTCACTAGAACTAGGAGTAGCATTTATCCAGGCCTACGTATTCTGTATACTATTAACTCTTTATTCTAATGACTCAGACTTTAATTAAATTTTGTCTTAGTATAAATTGTACAAAAACCTTTGAAGTTTCAAGAAAAAGTTTAACTCTTTTAGACATTTAAATAAACTCCGAGTAATAAATTTAATTTTATAAAATAAAATTTAATTAATTAGCTTATAATAAAGCATGTATTTTGAAAATATAAGAAAGATTAATCATTTATTAATTTAATAAAGAAGAAGTAATTTAAAAAAAATATACTTTTGTCAAAAGTAATTTATTCAAATAATGAATCATCTTCTTGAAATAAGAAAGCAATGTTTTTGTTTTTAGTTTCGACCTAAAAGAAAGTAATTTTTACTCTTATTACATTAATTCTTTAGCAAAGTAAATGCATTAAGCTTAGAACTTAAAGACAAAACTAAAATTTTAAGATTTATAATTTATATAGTTTAAAAAACGTTATATTTTCAATATAAAATTAGTGAAATTTTCATTTATAAATAATATATGTATATATTGGAAAATAGGCCGAAAATGGCCAAAAATGGGCCAAAAATGGGCCGAAAATGGCCAAAAATGGGCCAAAAATGGCCAAAAATGGGCCAAAAATGGCCAAAAATGGGCCAAAAATGGCCAAAAATGGCCAAAAATGGGCCAAAAATGGCCAAAAATGGGCCAAAAATGGCCAAAAATGGGCCAAAAATGGCCAAAATGGCCAAAATGGCCAAAAATGGAAAAAAATCGAGAGAAAAAAAAAAGCCCGCATAAACGTGTTTTAGGTTTTTTTTTTTTTTTTTTTTTAATTTAGAGGATATATATTCCCCGTCTTGTTTTATATATATATTATATTTTTTTTTTTTTCGGGATTTGAAGTACCCTCTTTTAAAAAAAAATAGAAATGAAATTTAAAGATTTAATAAAATAAAAGCAAAAAAAAAAAATAGAAAAAGAAAGAAAAAGTAAGAAAAAAATATTCCCAAATACTTATTAAATATAGAAGAAACTTCAAAAATATATTTATAGATATAAAACCCAAAATAAAGTTCAGAGAACCCTCTTAATGACTTAGTAACTTTTATAGAAAATGAAAAAAATAAAGGCTTTAAATAATCAGTTTTTAAAAAATGAAGAAATCATATCTGACCTAAGTACAAAATAATTTTTGAATTAAAATAGAATAATTTATTAGAAAAAATTAAACAAAAAAATAGAGACACCAAACACAATAATAAAATAAAAAATTTTAAACTTAAAGGCAAAACAATATAATTATATGGAAAAAAAAAGAAAACAGAACCAAAAAATCCTAAAAAAATAGAAAAAAAAAAGAGAAAAACTATAGAATATTCAATGCCTATTTTATTATTAGAAATTTCCAAAGGAAAAAAAAAGGAGTTTTTTAAAGTTAAAAAATAAATTAAACGAAAAGTATATAATACAGTTAAAAAAGTTCCTAAAAAAACAAGAAAAAAAAAAATTAAATTAATTTTTTTCAGTAAAAACAATTCTAAGATTAAATCCTTTGAAAAAAACCCCGATAAAAAAGGAAACCCACATAAAGATAAATTAGCAACATTAAACATAGAAAGAGAAAAGGAAAAATTCCTATTTATTAAACCAAAAAATCGAATATCTTGATTATCATAAAAATTATGAATAAATATACCAGCACATATAAAAAGTAAAGCCTTAAATCTAGCATGGGTAATAAGATGAAAAAAGGCCAAATTATTTAAACCCAAGCTAATAGAAGATATTATAAAACCTAACTGTCTCAAAGTAGAAAGAGCAATAATTTTTTTTAAATCAAATTCAAAAACCCCAGAAATACCTGATATAATTATAGTCAACAAAGAAATTAACATTAAATAAAATTTTAAATCCTCAGAAAGAAAATAATTAAAACGAATTATAATATAAACCCCAGCAGTTACTAAGGTAGAAGAATGAACTAAAGAAGACACAGGAGTAGGAGCTGCTATAGCAGCAGGTAATCAAGCAGAAAAAGGAATTTGAGCTCTTTTAGTCAACGATGCAATAAAAAAAAACAATCTAAATCACTCTAAATTTGAAAAAAAAACATAATTTATGTAACTTCACCTTCCTATAGAAAAAAACATAGCAATAGAAGCTAAAATAAATACATCTCCAACCCGATTAGTAAGAGCCGTAATCATTCCAGAAGAATAAGACTTTAAATTTTGGTAATAAATAACTAGACAATAAGAAATCAAACCTAGACCGTCTCAACCTAAGAGCATGCAAAAAAAGTTAGGACATAAAATAAGAAAAATTATAGAGACTACGAACAAAAATATCAAAAAGAAAAAACGAACTTTGTAAAATTCACCCTCCATATAATAAAAAGAATAAAAGATAATTGAACCTCTAATTAAAAGAACTATAGATATAAAAATACAAGAAACAAAATCAAAATAAAGAGGAAAAGAAACACAAAAAGAAGAAATGTATATATTCCAAGAAAAAAAATATCTATAATTTAGAAAAATTATATTAAAAGAAAAAAAAAAAAAAAAAAACCTTGTAAAAATAAATAGAGGAAACGCAAAAAAAAAAATATTGAAAATAATTCTGTGAAGATAAATCATTTTTGATTCCACAAATCAACGTCTTTTTTAGACTAACAAAATATTAATAAAAAAAATCTAATTTTATAAAAAAAAAGAAGATAGGAAAAAAGTGTAAATACAAAATATAATACTCAAGTAAATAACACGAATTAAAAAAAAAAATTCTTGAATAAAAAGAACCATGATTACAAAAAGAAAAAAGAAATAAATTATAGACCCCTCCCAAAAAAGAAAGAAACATTAAAAAAATTACAAACACAAAACTTCAAGAAATTAAACCATTTATTAAAAAAATTTCACTAACCAAATTTAAAGAAGGAGGACAAGCTATATTAAATGAACAAAAGACAAATCACCAAATTGAAAGAGAAGGAAATATAGATATTAGACCTTTATTTAAAAAAATTCTTCGACTTCCAGATCGTTCATAAAGAACATTAGCTAAAAAAAACAACCCAGAAGAACATAAACCATGACCAACCATTAGTATCAGAGACCCAATTAAAGAACAAGAAGAAAAAGTTAAAATTCCTATAATTACCAATCTTATGTGAGAAACAGAAGAAAAAGCAATAATAGACTTTAAATCAACTTGACGAAGACAAACAAAACTTGATAGAATTCCCCCCCATAATCTAATATAAATTCAAATTGAATTCAAACCTAAAAAGTTTTTATATAAATAGCTAAAACGATAAAGACCATAACCTCCTATTTTTAATAAAACACCAGCCAAAATTATGGAACCTCTTAAAGGAGCTTCAACATGAGCCTTAGGAAGTCATGAATGAACTAAAAATATAGGCATTTTAATTAAAAAAGAAAAAATAAAAAATAAATAAATTATAATATAGAATCTTCTTAATTCAAAAAAAAAAAAAGTTAAAGAAAAATTCATCTTTTTTAAAAAAAAGATTCTTAACAACATAGGTATAGAACCGAAAAGAGTATAAAAAAATAGATAATAACCAGATTTAATTCGCTCAACTTTATTTCCTCACCCTACAATAATAAATAAGGTGGGAATTAAAGTAGACTCAAAAAAAAAAAAAAAAAATAATAAATTTCTCACAATAAAAAATATAAAGAGAAATAAAAATAAAAAATAAAAAAAGATAAGGAAAATTCTAAAAGAAGAAGAATTTAAAATTTTTAAACTAGAAATGATACTCAAAAAAATAATTCAAAAAGTCAAAATAAGCATCAAAAACGAAAAAAAATCTAAGCAGATAAATGAATTTTTCCTTAAAAAATTCAAGCTAAAATTTAATAAATGAAAGAAAGGATAAAAAAAAAGTATTAAACCCAAAAAGATTCATCAATTAAACCCATTTAAAATTCCAAAAAAAAGAACAAAAAAAGTAAAAATAAATACTAAAATATTGATAAATTTATTGATCGAAATCCCATAGAACCAAAAAATTTAATAGACTTAACCAAAATTGAAAGGCCTAAAGCTCTTTCACAAACGATAAAAACAAAATAAAACAATAAAATTTTTAAAGAAAAACCAGAGACTAAAAATATAAATAAAAAAAAGAAAATAATAAGAGAAATTGATTCTAAAATTAATAAAGAATTTAAAAAAGAAGAATAATTCTTAAAAAAAATAATCAAACAAATTAAAAAAAAAACAAAAAATCTAATCATATAAAAATTTAGATTTAATTCATTCAAATAGTTTTGTAGTTTACGTAAAACATAAAATTGCAAATTTTAAAAAAAATAATTTTCAAAACTTAAGGAATTGACCTTAAAATTTATACTACTAAAGATTATTAATAGATTAATATTAACATTAATCATAACCAGATTTTTTATATATTTTTTTTCTACACACCCTATAATAATTGCATCTATAGTAATTTTACAATCAATTTTAATAGCAAGATTAATTTCAAAAAAAGTTATATTTAGATGATTCGGATTCTTCATTTTTATCATTTACTTAGGAGGAATTTTAATGTTGTTTTCATACATTATTAGTCTAATTAACTCAAAAAAAGCGATTTTCTGAACAAATAAAATTATATACACAACTTTATTAATTTTTTTTACATTAAACTTATTTAAAGAAAAAAAAAGATTTTCAGAAATTTCTTCAAGAAAATTTACCAAATTAATTATATCCACATTTAGATTGAGATCTATGAAACTAAGAATTTTTTTAATAATATTCCTGCTTTTAATTATAGTAATAGTGGTTTTTTTAACAGAAACAAGAAAAGGAAATATACGGAGAATTTAAACTTCATCACCAAACGAAAAAATAAAATTAAGTTATTCAAATACCAAGATTATAAAAAAATTTCTTACAATAATTTTAAGTTTATTAAATTAAACATAATCTAAAAAATGTTTATTTAAGTTATAGTAAGTTTAAAACAAATTTTAAGTTTTAGTAATTAAAAAGAAAGTTTCAAAAAAATAGAAAATTTAAATATTTGTTCCTTGTGTATCATGATACATAGAAATAACAAAAGAGTTTTTTATCTCGAAAAGAAAAGAACTAGAGATCATTTTGCTTAATGTAACACAATTAATAAAAAAGAAATCTAGAAATAAAAGATTTACATTTTTTTTGATATCTAGTTATTTTAGAAAGAAATTCAATTTCAGTTATTTTTAAAAAGTAAATAAATCAAGTTTTTAAGGGATTATCTTTAAAAACTATTTTAATTTAAAATCAAATATAAAAAAAGGAATTAAATTAACCAAAAAAACTAATAATTTAAATTTTTTAAAATAAATTTTATAAAAATTAAGAATATATAAAATTTTAAAAACAAAGATTATAGAAAAAAATTATGTAATTAGTAAATCTTTTAAAAATGATTTAGGAACTCGGCAAATAAAATTATCCGAATGTTTAACAAAAACATTGTTTCCAGAAATTATTAGAAATAAAACCTGCTCAGTGAAATTTTAACAGCCTTTTTTAGCTAAGGTAGCATAATAACTTGTCTTTTAATTGAAGGCTAGAATGAAAGGTCAAACGAGATAAAAACTTTCTTAATTATAAAAATTAAATTTTTCATTTAAGTTATAAGACTTAAATATTTTTAAAGGACGACAAGACCCTATAGAACTTAAAATTTTCTTAAAATAAAAAAAAGAAAAAATTTTACTGGGGAAGTAAAAAAATAAAAATTTTTTTTAAAAGAAACTATTTAAAGATTAAAAGATCCTTAATAAAGAAAAAAGAAAAAGTTACCTTAGGGATAACAGAGTTAAATTTTTTGAGAGACCAAATCGAAAAAAAATATTGCTACCTCGATGTTGAATTAAGATAAATAATAATAGAAGAAAATTATTTTATTAGGTCTGTTCGACCTTAAAATCTTACATGATTTGAGTTAAGACCGGCGTAAGCCAGGTTGGTTTCTATCCTTAAATCAACAACTTTTTTTAGTACGAAAGGACCAAAAAAGATAAAATATTTAAAGAAATTCTTTACAAACCAATAAAAAATAATTTGAGAATTAATAAGTAATTAACTGTTGGTT